ATGGAAAATAGGAAAGTAATAGGAATATTTTATTCAAGGAGACGACTTATCCTTATTTATTATAATTTATAATTCATTATAATAAGATTAGCAAATTTATAACTATACCTAGACTCTAATTCATTAGTATGTTATTACTATAGTTATAATTTATATAATGATATTAAATTATACAATTTGTTACTTTTTTATTACAAATATCAACAATAATTTGATTCGTACTTCAAATAGGAATACTACCGCCGGAGTTTTTTTATTTATGAAAAAATCAAAGCCCCTTATCGGATTTGAACCGATGACTTACGCCTTACCATGGCGTTACTCTACCACTGAGTTAAAAGGGCTTGTTTGATTCAATTCCTGAATAAAGTCACTAGCCACTATGAGTTTAGTATATATACTTATTATAATATATGTATTATAATATATGTACATATAATACATAGATATATCTTATATGCATAGCGGTTCGTTCAGAAATTAGAAATTTGACTTATCCCCTAAATTATAGGGGAGTATATACTAGTGAATATAGGTAAAATAAAAAGGTTTATTGATATTGGATTTGATAAATAGCAATACAATGAATTGTTTCCAAGAATTGTTTCCAATCCTAATTGACATCATAACGAAATTGATTTGATTGATACATATACCCACTAGTTTAACATAGATCCAACATATTTCATTGAATGATTGATAAAGAAATTTGGCGTAGCCTCTGAACTAAATTATGAACTAAATTATTGGCGGAAAAAAATGCTATAGAATCGTGAAAGATGGAAAGATCCTCCGTATCGAGTCATACCATTCCATTATATTGACAATTTAAAAAAACTATTCATACTATGAGCATAGTATGATGGCGGTCGTGCAAGTATGGTATGCCCCCATCGTCTAGTGGTTCAGGACATCTCTCTTTCAAGGAGGCAGCGGGGATTCGACTTCCCCTGGGGGTAGGGTACTACGAAAGGAAGTTGATCATGGATTATCAATAAGCCTGGAATTTTTTCTTCTGGGGTCGATGCCCGAGCGGTTAATGGGGACGGACTGTAAATTCGTTGGCAATATGTCTACGCTGGTTCAAATCCAGCTCGGCCCAAAAATTCGCCGATCTACCAGGAAATGGTATCATATAACCCATTTTGTGCTCTCCAGAAATGCCCGATCCCCCAATACGGAAGAGAAATTTTCTTCTCTGGTATATCTATACCACTATTTATTTACTCTATTTTTCCAACAAATTAGGATCTTGATAATGATTTAGATTCATATCAGGATCTGTAAGTATTAAAGTAAAATCTAAAGAAAAGGGGAAATAAAAAAACCTTTTTCATTGAAAAAGTAATTATCCAATTTATTTGGCAATAACAAAAGGATTACTAGTAATCCAGGTTGTTCTCACTAAAGCGCATACCCATATGGGTATCAATATATCACTCACGGCTCTGTTACAACACGCCAATTTGAATCTAAATTCAAAATTGAAAGGGTTAGAATAAAATCATAAAAATATGTATACATAATACTTTATTTTATTATGGTATTTACTTGGGATTGTAGTTCAATTGGTCAGAGCACCGCCCTGTCAAGGCGGAAGCTGCGGGTTCGAGCCCCGTCAGTCCCGACGGATCCAATAAAAAAATATATAAATTCCGCTCTCTATTTTTTGTGAAAGATTTTTGGGGAAAGTTAAGTAGAATTTAATTCCCAAGGGCAATCTCTCTTCTTTTTTTCTTTTTTTCACATTTATCATCAATGGGGGAATTTCCATTTCTTTGACTAGTACTGATTCGATTGATGGGAGATAGACATATGTGGATTTGTACAATTATTGGTAGCATCAGATTCCGGATTCCAAGAGATACCATACTGTACTGGGTATGGCTTTTTCGATTACTCCCGATCTGTCGAATACAGTAGAGTACTGTACGTTTCCCGGAAGTACATATATAAATGGAATTTGTACGATATAAAATAACTTTAATATAGTTATTGTAATAGAATATTTTCAGGGATCCCTTTTTTATTAGGGAGGGGATGCCATTTTTTTATTAAGGGGTTTCCTTGAAAGAACAAACTTTTCAAATTATTAGATAAAAAAATAGTGCATTTGATGGAATATTCTATTTTTTTATAACGAAACTTGTACTCGTCTTTATCATCCTTCTTTTGTTTTCCAAGAAGATTAGATCAGTAAAAAAGGGAGTTTAGAACTTAGCTCTTTATTTAGCTTCTATTGTTTGTTGGGATTAGTTTAGAATCAATGGTAAGGGTTCGATGATACTTTATCAGATGGTTGTACAAAGAGGGCGGTAGGTTATAGAAAAGAAAGAATGGAAAAGAATGATAAATAAAAAAAAATAAAGGAAGTCTTGGTTGGATCAGGAATAAAATTTTGAGTTCGGTATGGATAAAAGATCTTCCTATGTTATACTATTCAATTCTTGACGATGAGTTGATTTGATAGTGCAGATATTGTTATTCATGATATTGATCCGATTCGATATCATCGAGATGTAATTCATCCCATTGAATTTACAAGCGAAAGATTTATTATCTCTATGGGATTAACTCCCGAGTTATTGCGAATTAAAGAAAAATGAAACAATGAGATTATGGAAGTAAATATTCTCGCATTTATTGCTACTGCACTGTTTATTCTAGTTCCTACCGCTTTTTTACTTATAATATACGTAAAAACAGTCAGCCAAGGTGATTAATTTGAATTAAACTTGACTTTTTAGTTCTTATCAATAATTGAAGAGAAGAAAGGGATTCAAATTTCGCGTCTTAAATGAAATGGGCAGACTAGAATTAGCCGTATTCTATGAGATACGATAGTATGGTAGAAAGATTCAGATATTTCTTTCTACCATACTATCCATACTATAACTACTATTGTTATTGTAGTGTATAAAGGTGTATTGTAATCCAAGTTAATTTAATAGAGATCAATCTACAATAGTATCGTCATATTCCTATATATCGATGTATATATATGGATATCAATTACATATTATATATATAATGTATATAGTGCCCCCCCCCAATTCTATTTCTTTGCTTTATACATCTGTCTTGTATTTAATTTGTGTTGATTTCAATTAATTAGAAATGATCGAAAAGCGACTCGTACGATTCTAATTCCCGGATTGCTGATTATTTTCAATATGAATCCCGATCAAAAGAATCAAAGGCCTCTTCGATGGGTATAATAAAAGAAAATAAAGTAATCTTTTTATTAGCATTCCGACGAAGAAGTCATTGATCGATCAGTTGACAGATGATCCATGGAAACTTCTTCGGATTTCGAAAAAAAGGGGGAAAGGGTTAGTAAACCTCGTCAATTTTTAACGTTTGAACAGTGAGTTCAATAAAACAAACACAACATAAATAAAATTTCCCAAATATTAAAACAAACAGGAAGTGCGCAATATGTGACTCGCCCAAGACAATATTTTAGTCTGTGTAGTATCTCGTTAGGCAACTACTATGCCTGTGTTGTTTCCGATAGAAAATGTGTATCTACGTAATGTAATAACAGAACTATTTTCTCTTTGAATAATAAAAGGGGAAACAAAAAAGTCAAATAAAAAAAGTTCAGCTCTTCCTCACGGTCCATATCTAATTTTGGTAAGAGTCGGTTCATCGAAATAGAAAATTGATCAAGAATTCGGTTGGAATAAATTTACTCCCATTTGTATTTCTTTTACTTTGTATTCTTTTTACTTTCGAAATACGAACACGGAAATAATTTAAATATTTGTTTGATTGAAAGAGTATTCTTCATATATATTATTCATAAACTACATTACTACACTAAAACCCAAGAAAATTTTGAAATACAGATATTTTTTATTTCTATTTCAATTTAAAAATTGAATTTTAAATTGAAATAGTGTTGAAATAGTGAAATTTCAACTAAAAAAAGCTTTTCGGAACTGAAAGATTTATAAAAAAAATTGATACAGTTTAATTCCTAAACTCAATTAGTAGTATTTCTAGAGTCCACTTCTTCCCCATACTACGAGTGAAAGGGAAAATGTAAAGACTACCATTAAAGCAGCCCAAGCGAGATTTACTATATCCATGTGAATTATGTCCCCTATCTCTATGAAGGAATTATTGAATTATTGTTCACTAATAAATAATAGTGGAATCACTGACGCAGAGTCAAAAAGTAATTCTGACCTAACATCGTTGATGAAACAATCCAATAAATCCAATTATAACTTCTAAGAGGGTCTTATAAGATTTCTAGTATAATCAGAAAAGGTTAAGCACAAGCAAAATATGCGGAGACCCCCTTGGAAGTATCAAAGAAATGATACTAATATGTAGAAATAATAAAAATCTATTCTTTCTTTTGTTGCCCTTCATTAAGTTAAGTAAAAACTTATAGAAGAAAAGTAGATCACTACCTAGCCCATACCCTATTTCTTTCCCATTTTGTTTTGATCTAATCCTTACCGTCTCCTTAATTGTCTCTATGAAAACAATCGGAGGACGTCCTATTATGTTCTGTTCTTGACTAGAGGTTAACGAAAAAAGAATAAAAGTATCTAAGTAAAAGCCAATTACCCATTCAATCGAATTAATATTGATTGAATGCCGGAGTACTCAAAGACTTTGATGAATATGTATACTAAAGTATCTTCTGGCCTTTCCGCAACTAAAAATGGAATTCTATTTCCGTCCTGCTATCCAATCTAATTCAAAACCCGGCCCGTAGACACTCCATTGCTAATGGAAGGACTATCACGATTTATCATATCAGTTTCCTCCGTTTGCTTCCGCTGGAAAAAATTTTCCAAATTATATCAGCAAAACAGAAGAAGGTATGTCGATTCTTTTGGTGATTAGGCGACACCCGGATTTGAACTGGGGAAAAAGGATTTGCAGTCCCCCGCCTTACCGCTCGGCCATGCCGCCAAAACGATACCAAATCCAAATCTCTGAAAAAATTTTCCTTTTGCCTTCTTATTTATTGTACTTGT